GGGCAGGTGGCTGATAAAAGTGGTAGATTGTAAATCTATAAATGAGGTTGTTCTCTCTGCTTAGGCTATGTAGTTTAAATTTAAGACGTCAGGCTGCAATCCTGAAAATGTGATAATACCTTAGCTTATAAGGTTTAAGAGATTAATACTCTTGTTGGGAACTTTGAAGGTTACTAGTTTAATTAACTTAAAACCTTAAAATTGAATTATAATAGTTAGGGGGAATAAAATTGGTGTAAGGTTGATTAAGTTAAATACTGCTATTCTTTGAGAGTGGGCTGTCCTGAATGTTGTTATTTTAGGTGATTTTAAGGTGAGGGCAGTAATTGAAATTCGTGTATAAAAGAACAAGGTGATTAGAGCTCTTATTGTTAGAAATCTGACTCAAAGAATAGAAGTTTGTATGGTTAATTCTTTAATGACTCTTAATTTAGGTAAAAATCCTAAAAATGGAGGTAAGCCTCCTAAGGAAAATAGACTTAAGAAAACTCTAATTTTACTTATTTGAGAGTAAGACAATGATATAAGTTGTTTGATGTGATAGATTTGATTTTGATTTATTATGATGGCTAATGAAGCAGAAATAATACTATAAATTAAAAGGTAGTTAGCTCAGATAGAGGTGTTTAAGGAAATAGCAGCTAGCATCCATCCTATATGTCTGATGGATGAGTAAGCTATGATTTTGCGGAGAAGTGTTTGATTAAGCCCACCAATTCCGCCTAGAATTGCAGATATAATAGAAGCGTTTGTAATAATTGTTAGTGTTCTTGGGCACAGGATGTATGTGATTATTGCTATAGGTGCAATTTTCTGAATTGTTATTAAAATAATACATTGTGGTCATGAAATGCCTTGTATAATTGGAGGTAATCAGAAGTGGAGAGGAGCAGCCCCTATTTTAAGTAAAAGTGCACATAAAATAATTATTTTAGAGGTAAAAGTTATAATTAATAGAGTAGAGGCTCTTGCTAGAAGAACTGCCGAGCCTATGGCTTGAATTAAAAAATATTTTAGTGCAGCTTCCGAAGAAAAAGTGTTTTGTTTTGAAAAGATTAGGGGAATGAAAGAAAGTAAATTTAGTTCAAGTCCCACTCACCTGATGAACCAAGAAGATGAGGAAATGGCAATTACAGCTCCTGTAATAAGTGTTGAAAAAAATAGTATTGTTGAAGGATTAATTAGTAAAATTGAAAAGAGAAAAAGATTTCATAGACGGGGTATGAGCCCGTAAGCTTAGGTTTAGCTTATCTTTTCCCCTAGGAAAATTATGTTTTAGTGTAAAGGCACGTAAAGTTTTGATCTTTAAGGGAATGGTGTAATTCCATTAAATATAGATTTTTTCTTGTGTAAGGTGAGTGGGTTATAATAGCAGAAAGATAGGCTTTCATTATTCGCCCTATCAAGACGACCTTTTTGTCAAGCATGCTATTACCTTGATATCTTAATTTTAAAAATAGATAACTTTTACCTTAAAAAAACATGTATACAATTTAGAAAATATTAACATATTTTAAAAGCTTTCAAATTTTTTTTTCTGAACGGGAGAGGTGCCTTATAATTAGGAGGACGTTTGAGATACGGTTTGTTAAATAAAATATACGAATAAAATAGATTTAATGGCGGTAATTTAGTTGGGGGGGGTAAATAGATGATTTTATACTAACTATATAAATCTTAGTTAATTTTATCAATTTATTTAATTATAATTACTTATCTAAATACATTTAAATTAATTTTAAAATTAAAGGATATCTATATTTTATTCCTTTTAATTGAGGGATTATTCTTCTTTCTACCTAGAAAAATAGAAGAATAATCTTATTAAAAGGAATAAAATCCTTATTTAATTTGTATACTAATTTATATAATTAAATCTTTAATTTAGATATTATATATAATTATAATTAAATAATTTAATTTTATTTACAATTATAAATTTAAGATTTTAGTTATATACATTTAATTAAATAAACGTGAATAAACTTTATTTAAATTATAAATTAACAGACATATAAGTTTACTTATATGTCTGTTAATATATAATTAATGTTTAATTATCTTGAAATAATAAAATTTTATTAACTAATAATCTCTTATAATTATAATTAAAATTATTTGATATTTTTCTAATTATAGTTATAATATAATAAATAATTAATATAAAGATTAATTAAAAGAGCTAAGTTAAAATGAGTGGGTTGTTTTTCAACAGGAGGAAGCTACCTATTCTAGGGGTTAAACATTAACCAATAATTATATTAAATAAAATTATGTAAATATTTCTATTATTTTTATAAAATATAAATAAGTATTTTTATTTTTAATAATGTGTTTATTTTGTCTGAAAGTTTGATCCTTGCTTGTTCCTCTGTTTTAGAGATAATTTACATGTAAGTAAGTGCTAGATAATTATAATAAATAGATTTTTTTAGCTAGAATTCAGTATATGTATTTGGTTGTGGAGTAGTTTTCGAACCAGTAATTTCAGTTATTTCAGGTTAAATTTGTGCCAGCATCCGCGGTTAAACTGGGAGTAAATATGGAGGGGTAAAAGTTATCGGTTATAAGAGTTAAATATTAATGAATTTCTTTTTTTGTAGAGTTGAGAGGTGAAATATATAGTTTGATAGTGAGGTAGAAGTTTGTTGATTTTTTTTGAGGCCGTTAAAGTCTAGATTTAAACCAGGATTAGATACCCTGTTATACTAGATTTAAATTTTATTACTTGATTAGTATCAGTTATGATCTTGAAATTTAAAGGATTTGGCGGTATCCAAGTCTAGTTAGAGGAACCTGCCATTGAAACGATACACCACGAATGATCTTACTTTGTCTTGTTTAACAGTATGTATACCGCCATTATGAGGTGGTGTATTAATATAACCATTGAAATTAATTAATATTAAGTATATTAGGTCAAGGTGCAGCTTATGACAAAGATATAGGTGGGTTACAGTATGTTGAATATATACGGATAATTTTTTGAAATAAAATTTTGAAGGTGGATTTAATTGTATTTCTTTATTAATATGTTAGATTGATATTAGCTCTAGGATATGTACACATCGCCCGTCGCTCTCATTTTTAAAGTGAGATAAGTCGTAACATAGTAGTTGTATTGGAAAATGCACCTAGGAGTATAGGTTGTAGCTAAATTTTAAGCGCTCCATTTACGCTGGAGGGATTGTCTTTGTGGGCACTACTTAATAGTTGTTTATTATTAATTGAATTTGTTTATAGTTTAATTAGATAAAAAATTAATTAATTTTGTTGCTTAGTATTTTTTAGAAGTTTAGTTTGAAATTATAGTTAATAAGTACAGTAATGGAAATATTATTAAATTAATTAAAAGTAGTATTAAATTTTCGTACCTTTTGTATCAGGGGTAAACTAAGTTGACATGTTAATTATGGAGTCCCGAAACAAGGTGAGCTAAATTTTGTTGCTTTTTTACGTGGTAAAGTGATTTGTAACGAATCTTTAGTGGTGATATGTTAGGCGATCTTTGTATATCTGGTTTTTCGTTAAATGAATTTAATTTTGCATTAAGTTAAAATTAACTTGATAGTTATGGTAGGAGGAATGAGCTTCTTATTATTTTTTTTGTAAAGTGTTTTATTAGATATCATTTGAAGTGGGCTTAAAATCAGCCATCTTAGTATAACGTTAAAGTAATATTGAATTTTTTTTATATTTATAAAATACTTGCTTTTATTAGCGAAAAATGTTATTTATTGTTTATACAACAGTTAAAATGTTTATATAAGTAGAATTTTAAGTTGTTATTAATTTTGAATTATTATTTATTTTTTAAAAATTTATGGAGAGAAGTTAAAAAGGAACTCGGCAAATTTTATCCCCGCCTGTTTATCAAAAACATGTCTGTGTGAATTAATTATAAAGTCTAGCCTGCCCACTGATTTATTTAAAGGGCCGCGGTAATTTGACCGTGCGAAGGTAGCATAATCAGTAGTCTTTTAATTGGAGGCTTGAATGAATGGTTGGACGAGGGATAAACTGTCTCTTTTACGGTGTTTGAATTTAACTTTTGAGTGAAAAGGCTCAAATTGTTTAATGGGACGATAAGACCCTATAAAACTTAATATAATCTAGTTAATACTTGCGATTTAGGTAAAAAGGAGTTTTGTTTAGATTATATTTCGTTGGGGAGATGAAGATATAATGTATAACTGTCTATTGAATAATATAATGCTAATTAGAGTTTGATCCTTCTTTGTGGATTAAAAGAATAAGTTACTTTAGGGATAACAGCGTAATTTTCTTTGAGAGTTCTTATCGACAAGAGTAGTTGCGACCTCGATGTTGAATTAAAATTTCAGCTAAGTGTAGCCGTTTAGCTAGTAGGTCTGTTCGACCTTTAAAATTTTACATGATTTGAGTTCAAACCGGTGTGAGCCAGGTTGGTTTCTATCTTTTATTGGTTTAAAAATGGCTTTAGTACGAAAGGATTGAGCTTTTAAGATAGTCTTTGAACAAGATACACTTTAATGGATTGTCTTGGCAGATTAGTGCGTCGGATTTAGGATCCGTTAATATAGTGATTACTATAGATAATAGGAGGAAGTTAATTTTTGGTTTCTTTCTATGATAATGTTGATTAAATTAATTAGTTATTTAATTTTAGTGATTTTAGTTTTAGTATCTGTTGCTTTTTTTACATTATTAGAGCGTAAAGTTTTAGGATATATTCAAATTCGTAAGGGCCCTAATAAAGTAGGTTACGCTGGGCTGTTGCAACCTTTTGCTGATGCTGTTAAGTTGTTCACTAAAGAGCAAACATTCCCTACTATAAGTAATTTTATTCCTTATTATTTATCCCCTGTATTTAGTTTATTTATTGCTCTGATTTGTTGGTGTTTAATGCCTTACGAGTTAGGTTTATTTTCTTTTGAGTTTGGTATTTTGTTTTTTTTGTGTTGTACGAGAGCGAGAGTATATTCTACTATAGGAGCAGGTTGGTCTTCTAATTCTAAATATTCTCTTTTAGGTTGTCTTCGTGCTGTTGCTCAGACTATTTCTTATGAGGTGAGTCTTGCTTTGATTTTATTAAGCATATTATTCTTGGTGGGTGGCTTTAATTTAAGATTATTTAGAAGGTATCAACGTTATTGTTGATTTTTAATTTTAGGCTTTCCTTTAGCTTTACTATGGTTTGCTTCTTGTTTAGCTGAGAGTAATCGAACTCCTTTTGATTTTGCGGAGGGTGAGTCTGAGTTAGTATCAGGATTTAATACTGAGTATAGGGGGGGCGGATTTGCTTTGATTTTTATAGCTGAATATGCTAGAATTTTGTTTTTGAGGGCTTTGTTTTCTATTATTTTTTTAGGAAGTGAACTTGTTTCCTTTATATTTTATATTAAAGTTATATTTATTGGATTTTGCTTTGTGTGGGTACGGGGAACACTACCTCGATTCCGTTATGATAAGTTAATATATCTTGCTTGGAAAGGGTTTCTTCCTGTGGCTTTGAATTACTGTATTTTTTTTATAGGGTTAAAAGTTTTTTTGGAGGTTATCCTAACATAGTTTTGCAAAAAATTTAGGAAAACTATTAAGAGATTCGAACTCTTATTGGGTGCTTTCAAAACACTTGTCTTCCTAAAGATAAATAGTCAGTCTATTAATTTATCTCATATTATTATAGCTAGTGGGTTAATAATAAAGAATGAGAAGTATAAGATTGTCAAGATTTGACCTGTGAGAATATAAGGGTCTTCTACTGGTCGTGCCCCAATTCATGTTAATAAAATTACAATTCTAATTATTGATCAAAATAAAATTTGTCTAATTGGGTAAAAAGCTAATCTCCGGAATTTGTTTTTATGGGTAAATGGTAAGATGAATAAAATAGCTACTGATATTACTAAGGCAATAACTCCTCCTAATTTATTAGGGATTGACCGAAGAATTGCATAAGCAAATAAAAAATATCATTCTGGTTGAATATGAGCTGGGGTAACTAGGGGATTTGCAGGAATAAAATTATCTGGGTCTCCTAAAAGGTATGGATCTAGAAGTGTAAGAATGATTAGTGCAGCTAATGTGACTACAAATCCTACAATATCTTTAAATGAAAAGTAAGGGTGGAAGGGGATTTTTTCTAATTGTCTAGAGATTCCTAGGGGATTATTAGAGCCTGTTTGGTGTAAAAATAAGATGTGCACTATAGTGGCAGCTGCAATGATAAAGGGGAATAAAAAATGGAAGGTGAAAAACCGTGTTAGTGTTGCGTTACTTACTGCGAATCCGCCTCAAATTCATTGGACTAGGTCTGTTCCTACAAATGGAATTGCAGATATAAGGTTAGTAATTACAGTAGCTCCTCAAAATGATATTTGTCCCCAGGGGAGAACATACCCTAAAAAAGCTGTTGCTATGGTTAAAAATAAAATAATTACTCCGATTGATCAGGTGTGTATGTAGAGAAATGAGCCGTAATATATTCCTCGTCCAATGTGTCTGTATAAGCAAATAAAAAAAAATGAAGCTCCATTGGCGTGTACCGTTCGGAGAAGTCAACCGTAGTTTACATCTCGACAAATATGAGCTACTCTAGAAAATGCTAAATCTACGTTTGCTGTGTAATGTATGGCTAAAAATAACCCTGTTGCAATTTGGACTACTAGGCACATACCTAACAAGGATCCAAAATTTCATAAAATGGAAATGTTGGCTGGGGTAGGTAGATCTACTAATGCTCCGTTGGCGATTTTAAATAAAGGGTGTGATTTACGTATAGGTGTCGTCATTAGGATGTTCGAAGGGGGCCATAAAAAGTTGATCTAAGTTTAACTACTACAATAAGAGTTAGGAGGAGGTATATGATAATTAGCCTTGTTAATGTTGCTGTGGTGGGGTTATATATATAACTAAGTGATATTTGTGTTGATTGTATATCTTGGAAGTTTGTTAAAAATGAGAGCTCTGTGGAATCTTTAGTGAAAGTTATCATTTGGTCGATAAGGGGTAAAATGATTACTACAGATAGGGGTAAGATAAAAGCTGAGATTATTTTAATTGATAATTTAAATGTTTCATTTGAGGCGAGGGAGGCCACATAGATAAATAACACTAAAGTGGCTCCTAGAAAAATTAAAAATAAAATATAGGAAAATCATATAAATTTAGATAAAAGTCCTGCAGATACACAAATTAAAATAGTTTGGAGAATTAATGTTAGCCCTATGGCTAATGGATGGGTTATCCGGGTGAAGCAAATTGAAGAGGATATTAATAAAAAAGAGGATAAAAGAAGTATATTAATACAGAAAGTAGTTTATATAAAATATTAGTTTTGGGGACTGAGGATGGGAATAGTTTCTTCTTTCTGAGCTTCAAGAATAATGATTCATCTACGGTTTACAAGACCATTATTTTATTTAAACTATTGAAACTAATGATAATTTTTAATTTTTGGCTTTATGTACCTTTATTTTGTTTATGTTGTGGTTTATTGGCTTTTGTGGGTAAACGAAAGCATTTATTAAATGTGTTGTTAAGTTTAGAGTTTATTATAGTGAATATTTTTTGGTTTATGGTTCAAGCTTTCGGTTATTTAGGGGGAGATTTATATTTCGTTTTATTTTTTCTTACTCTTGCCGCTTGCGAAGGAGCTTTGGCCTTAGCTCTTCTTGTTTCTATTGTGCGTAGTCATGGTAGAGACAATTTTAGAAGGTTTAATGTTTTAAGATGTTAAAGTTTATTTTAATAGTTTTATTGATAACTTTGGTGGTAGATAGGTGGATTACCGTGCAGGTGTCTTTATTTTTAGCTAGTTTTATATTCGGAGTCTATTCGCTTAATGGGTTTTCTTTTTCTTGCTTGGGCTTAGGTTTTGGAATAGATTATATTGCTTATATTTTAATTTTATTGAGTTTCTGAATTATAGCACTTGTGGTTGGTAGGAGGCAGAAGATTGAAAATTTTAAGGATTTTGATAAGATATTTTTATTAGTTAATGTGTTTTTATTGTTGAGTTTAGTATTGACTTTTTCTTGTCTTGATTACTTAATATTTTATATCTGTTTTGAGAGTTCTTTAATTCCCACAATAATTTTAATTTTAGGCTGAGGGTATCAGCCTGAGCGATTACAGGCAGGTGTATATATATTATTTTACACTTTATTTGGGTCTTTACCTCTACTGATTTCTATTTTGAGCTTGTATAGCACGGGGGGTTCAGTGACTTTTGGTTTGTCTTTTGTCCCTAATTGTAGTGTTAGTTTATTTGGTGTGTGATATGTTTGTAGAGTCATGGCTTTTATTGTTAAGCTTCCAGTTTATTTAGTTCATTTATGGCTACCTAAGGCGCACGTGGAGGCCCCAGTGGCAGGGTCTATAATTTTAGCTGGTGTTTTATTGAAGTTAGGTGGTTATGGTTTAGTTCGTGTTTGTCCTCTTTTCATTCACTCAGCTGTAGATTTTAGGTGGCTGTGGGTTTCAGTAGGCTTGCTAGGGGGGATTTTTGTGAGTTTTATATGTTTACGTCAAACTGATATTAAAGCTTTGATTGCTTACTCTTCTGTTGCTCATATAGGCTTGGTGTTATGTGGTCTTAGTGTTTTTAGTTGATGGGGGTTGTCTGGCGCTGTTTCTGTGATAGTAGGTCATGGTCTTTGTTCTTCCGGGTTGTTTTGTTTGGCTAACATGGTGTATGAGCGCCTAGGAAGACGGAGTTTATTTATTAGAAAGGGTCTTCTTAGTTTTATACCTACTATAGGTTTATGGTGGTTTTTACTAAGAGCTGGTAATATAGCAGCTCCTCCTACAGTCAATTTGTTAGGTGAAATTAGGCTTATTTTAAGAGTAGTTTCTTGGGTAGTTTTAACAATACTTCCAGTCGCTCTTCTTTCTTTTTTAAGAGCTGCTTATAGGCTTTATATGTTTTCCCTAAGTCAGCACGGTAAATATTTTAGGGCTTTGTTTTCTTGCTGTTCTGGTAAGGTTCGAGAATATTTGGTTTTAATGCTTCATTGACTTCCTTTAAATATTTTAGTGTTGAAGGGTTCAATTTTTATTTATTAAAAGCTTAAATAGTTTAAATAAAATGTTGGTTTGTGGGACCAAAGATATAATTTTTTATTTTGGGCAGTGTTATGGAATAATAAAATAAATTTAAGTAGTATGGTATTTTTATTGATTACATCTGTTGTCAGATTAATTACTTCTTTAAATTTACTCTTCTCCAGCTGCTCCTATTTTTTAGATTGAGAGTTGGTTAGAGTTAATAGAGCTAGAATCGAAATAGCTTTAATTATTGATTGAATGTCAATAATATTTATATCTTTTGTTTGTTTTATTTCTTCTATGGTTTTGTTTTATAGGGGTGGTTATATGTCTGGAGATTATAATATTGGGCGTTTTATATATTTAGTCTTAGGGTTTGTTCTTTCTATGCTTTTGTTAATTATTAGCCCTAATATAATTAGTATTTTATTAGGTTGAGATGGTCTTGGTTTAGTGTCTTATGCTTTAGTTATTTATTACCAAAATGAAAAGTCTGCTGGAGCTGGGATGTTGACTGCTCTATCGAATCGAGTTGGTGATGTAGCAATTTTACTTAGTATTTCTTTAATGTTAAGTTTGGGGGGTTGAAATTTTTCTTTTTATGTCGGTGAGGAGTCCATGGCTAGAAGGTATGTAATTTTTTTGGTTGTATTGGCTGCAATAACTAAAAGAGCTCAAATTCCATTTTCTGCTTGGCTTCCTGCTGCTATAGCGGCTCCAACTCCTGTTTCTGCTTTAGTGCATTCTTCAACATTGGTTACTGCTGGGGTTTACCTTTTGATTCGGTTTAGCCCAAGACTTATGTCTTCCTTTGCTAGCACTTTATTGCTTTTATTAGGGTGCTTGACTATGTTTATAGCGGGGTTGGGGGCTAATTTTGAGACGGATTTAAAAAAAATTATTGCTCTCTCCACTCTAAGTCAGTTAGGTGTAATAGTTACTATTTTAAGATTAGGTTGGGCTACTTTGGCTTTTTTCCACCTTTTAACTCATGCTTTGTTTAAAGCTCTTTTATTTATATGTGCTGGGTCTATTATTCATAGAGTTGGTGATTATCAGGATATCCGGATGATAGGGGGTTTAGTTAATTTTATACCTATTAGAGTGGTGTGTATCAATTTAGCTAATCTGGCTCTTTGTGGGTTTCCATTTTTAGCGGGCTTTTACTCTAAGGACTTGATTTTAGAGGTAGCTTTCTTAAGTCCTTTAAATGAAGTTTGTTTTTGATTGTTAGTTTTGGCTACTGGTCTTACTGTTTGTTACAGATTTCGTTTGGTTTATTACAGTCTTAGTGGGGATTATAATTTAGGTTCTGTTTTTTCAGTGAGAGATTCTGATGTTTTGATAACTTGGCCTATACTTGGATTGAGAATAGGAGCTGTGGTTGGTGGGGCCGTTGTTTCTTGGCTTGTTTTTCCCGCTCCTATTATGATTTGTTTAACTTTTCCTGTAAAATTACTTGCTTTAGGTGTTAGATTGATTGGTGGGTTTATTGGGTATATATTAAATTTAATGGCAGAAAATTATAATCTTAAGTCGTTAAGATTATACTCGGCAGTAGTATTTTCTGGCTCTATATGATTTATACCTTTGCTTTCTACTATTGGTGTTAGGCGAAAGGTTTTAGGTGGAGGTTCTGTTTATTCTCAAGTAGGAGATGGAGGTTGATCTGAATATTACGGTGGACAAGGAATTCACAGGACATTAATAAGGGCTTCTGGTCATCTTCAATCTATCCAGGAAAATAGAATTAAAATTTATTTAGTGATTTTACTGGTTTGATTAGTTGGTTTGCTTTTAATTATTTAACTTAAGAAGCTTAACATTGTGAGCATTACATTGAAGCTGTAAGGGAGGCAGGTGTGCCCTTAAGTATTTTAAAAAGGGCTCATACCTTTAGCTCTACAATGAAAATGTAGTGTGTTGATTACACTATAAAAACAAGGAATAAAGACGGAATTTAACCGCCTGAGATTGAAGTTAGAAGCTTCCTCTCCTTCTTGTTTTTCCCTTAGTTAGAACTTAAGTTCAATGATATCATTAACAGTGATAAACCTCTATTTGGTTTTAACTAATTAATTGAAGGTATTTTTACCGGGACCTAGGTCGAAACTAGGTGCGACATTCGCTTTTCAACTAAGATCAGCTCCATGGAGCACCTTATGAGTGCAAATCAAATATCATAGTTGACTATGATCTCTTATTCTGATCATTCTAAGGCTCCTTGTGTTCATTCGTGGTAGAGCCCTAAGAGTAGAATAAACAGAAAAAATAAGCCTGTTATGGTTCATGTTTTCACATTTGAGAGAGTAATAATAGTAGTTAGGGGTAATAAGAGGGTGATTTCTACGTCGAAAATTAAAAAAATAATAGCAATTAAAAAAAATCGTAGAGAGAAGGGTAATCGAGCAGATCCTTTGGGGTCAAACCCACACTCGAATGGTGATCTTTTTTCCCGATCAGCAATAGTTTTTTTTGCTAGAAGGGTAGAGATGAGTATAACTGCTGTTGAAATAATGAGAATAATGATGATTAGGGTAATTGCTATTAGCATTGATTATCCTGGAGATACCAGACTAATTGATTGGAAGTCAATTGTACTTATTATACTAGATAGTCATTTGATTACCCCCCTCATCAGTAGATTGAGATATATAGGAATAGTCATACTACATCTACAAAATGTCAATATCAGGCGGCTGCTTCAAAGCCAAAATGATGGGCAGAGGAGAAATGGCATATATATATTCGGTATAGAGAGATAAGAAGAAAGCATGATCCGATGATTACATGAAGCCCGTGGAACCCTGTAGCAACAAAAAATGTCGAACCGTATACAGAGTCTGCAATTGTGAAAGGGGCTTCGTAGTATTCTATGGCTTGAAGGGCTGTGAAGTAGATTCCTAGGGTAACTGTAAGTGCTAATCTTTGAAGGGCTTGGGTGTGGTTTGAGGCAAGAAGAGCGTGATGAGCTCAGGTTACAGTAGCCCCTGAAGCTAGTAAAATTGCTGTGTTTAAAAGGGGGATTTGAAATGGGTTGAAAGTGTTAATTCCTGCTGGTGGTCAGCATGTTCCTAGTTCTACTGTAGGTGATAGTCTTCTATGAAAGAATGCTCAGAAAAATGAAAAAAAGAATAGAACTTCTGAGGCAATAAATAGAATTATTCCCCAGCGGAGTCCATTAACTACTTTAGATGTATGAAGTCCTTGATAAGTTCCTTCTCGGGTAATGTCTCGTCATCATTGGATTATTGTTAATAATGTTGCGATGAGCCCTAATGTAAGTAGGTCTATAGTGAATTGGTGAAATCATTTTACAAGTCCTGTTGTGAGTATTATAGCTCTAATGGATCCAGTAAGGGGTCATGGTCTAACGTCTACTAAGTGATAGGCATGGTGTCCGTGTTTTGGCATTAGTTTACCTCTCTAGCATATAAAGTTCTTAGAGCTGCAAATACGTAAGATTGGATTACAGCAACAGCTGTTTCTAAAATGAGAAGAAGGATTTGAGCTAATACTAGTATAGAAACTGCTGTGTGGTTTAAATGAGGTCCAGTATTTCCTATAAGTGTTAGGAGGAGGTGCCCCGCAATTATGTTGGCAGCTAGTCGAATGGCAAGAGTTCCTGGGCGAATTACGTTTCTAATAGTTTCAATTAATACTATGATTGGTGTGAGTGGGCCTGGCGTTCCAGCTGGAACAAGATGGGCAAATATGTGTTGTGTTCGGTTAATTCACCCAAATAATATGAATGCCATCCACAAGGGAAGTGCTAAAGACAATGTTATTGATATATGACTTGTTCTAGTGAATACATAAGGTATAAGTCCTAAGAAGTTGTTAAATACAATAAATGTAAATAAAGATACAAATACGATGGTTCCTCCTGGGTTAGTAGGTCCTAATAAAGTTTTGAATTCTTTATGTAATGATGAGGTTACTAATGACCATATTAAAGAAGAACGTGAAGGCATAGCTCAGAATAAATAGGGAATAAATAGAAGGCCTAGAGGTGTTGAGATTCAGTTTAAAGATAATTGGTTAACTCTTGAGATTGGGTCAAATCTTGAGAATAAGTTTGTTATCATTTTCAATTGGCTTGATTTGTTTTAATTGGGTCAGAATGAGAGTCGATTTTAACAGGCGTTTTAATGAAATATCTTGAGATAATAATTAGGGCTAACATAGTTGTGAAAAATATGTAAAGATTTAATCATAATAAGGGGGCTATTTGAGGGATTTTAAAATATTACTTTGTAATAATTCGAGCTTGACAAGCTCGTGTTATTTTTTAACTAATTTTAATCATTAGAAGTAGACGGAACTACTATTTTAAGTTTAAAAGACTTACACTTGCTTTCAGTCATCTAATGAGTTGTTGCTGTTAGAAGAAATTCAATTTAAGAAGGATTTAATTGAAGTTCTCTCTACAACAATGGGTATAAATCTGTGGTTGGCCCCGCAGATTTCTGAGCATTGTCCATAGAATAATCCTGGACGGTTGATTTGAAATCTGATTTGGTTTAGCCGGCCTGGGACTGCGTCTGCTTTTACTCCTAAAGCTGGAATTGTCCATGAGTGAATGACATCTCCAGCTCTAATTAGGGCTCGAATTTGGGTATTTATCGGTAAGATCGTTCGGTTATCTACTTCTAGGAGTCGGAAGTCTCTTTCTGAGATATCCTGTCTTGATATTATATATGAGTCAAATCTAATTTGTGTAAAATCTGAGTATTCATATCTTCAATACCATTGTCGCCCAATAGCTTTTAATGTCACTCTAGGGTTATTTACTTCGTCTAATAAATAAAGAAGACGTAGTGATGGTAGGGCGATAAAGATTAAAATAATTGCTGGTAGGATTGTTCAAATTGTTTCGATGGTTTGGTGTTCTAGGAGAATTCGGTTTGTAAATGAGTTGAAAAATAAGGAAGATAATATAAATCCTACTAAAGTGGTAATTAGAATAAGAACTAATATTGCGTGGTCATGAAAAAAAATTAATTGTTCTATGAGTGGGGATGCTGCGTCTTGAAGGTTGAGGGCTTTCCATGTTGCCATTAATTTCTAAAAGAAGCTGGGCTTCCTATTAGGAGCTTAAGTCCTATGCAATGATCTGCCATTTTAGATAGTTAGCTGTTAGGGGGATTTCTATATATCTGTGGTCCGCTGGGGGAAAGTTGTGTTGTCACTCAACGGAAGTAGGTATAAATAGGGAGAATAAGGCTGGTCGTTTAGATGTAAGAGCTTCTCATACTACTACAATAAATCCTAATACTGCGATTAAGGAGATTGAAGATCCAATAGAAGAAATTACATTTCATGTTGTGTAGGCGTCTGGATAATCTGAATATCGTCGAGGTATTCCGTTTAGACCTAGGAAGTGTTGGGGGAAGAAGGTGAGATTAACTCCAATGAATATTGTTGTGAAATGGATTTTTAATCATTTAGGGTGTAGAGATAATCCTGTGAAAAGGGGGAATCAATGAGCAATTCCTGCAAAAATACCAAATACTGCTCCTATTGATAGTACATAGTGAAAGTGGGCTACTACATAATATGTATCGTGAAGGATAATATCAATAGATGAGTTAGCTAGAACTACTCCTGTCAATCCTCCTATAGTGAATAGGAAGATAAATCCTAAAGCTCAAATTAAGGAGGGTCTGAATGTGAATTGTGTGCCATGAAGGGTAGCTAATCATCTGAAAATTTTAATTCCTGTTGGTACAGCAATAATTATTGTAGCAGAGGTGAAATATGCTCGTGTGTCAACATCTATCCCAACGGTAAATATGTGGTGGGCTCATACCACAAATCCAAGAACTCCAATTGCTATTATAGCATACACTATTCCTAGAGTCCCAAATGATTCTTTTTTCCCTGATTCTTGTCCCACAATATGGGAGATTATACCGAAGGCGGGTAGAATTAAAATATATACTTCGGGGTGGCCAAAGAACCAAAATAAATGTTGATAAAGAATGGGGTCTCCTCCTCCTGCGGGGTCAAAAAAAGATGTGTTTAAGTTTCGGTCTGTTAAAAGTATAGTAATAGCCCCAGCTAGCACTGGTAATGAGAGAAGAAGAAGAATAGCAGTTAAAAAAACTGATCACACAAATAGGGGTAATCGGTCTATAGTTATTCCTGGGGCTCGTATGTTAATTACTGTAGTGATAAAATTAACGGCTCCTAAAATTGAAGAAACACCTGCTAAATGAAGAGAAAAAATACCTAAGTCTACTGAAGCTCCGGCGTGGGCGGTGCCAGCTGCTAAGGGTGGATAGACTGTTCATCCTGTGCCAACTCCTCTTTCTACTATACCTCTGGATAGGAGAAGTGTTAGAGAGGGCGGTAGTAGCCAGAATCTTATGTTATTTATACGTGGGAATGCTATATCTGGTGCTCCTAATATTAAAGGTACTAGTCAGTTACCAAATCCACCAATTATAATTGGTATTACTATAAAAAAAATTATTACAAATGCGTGGGCAGTAACAATTACGTTGTAGATTTGGTCGTTTCCAATTAGTCTTCCTGGCTGTCCTAGTTCGGCCCGAATTAATAATCTTAATGATGTGCCTACTATACCTGCTCATGCTCCGAAGATAAAATATAAAGTTCCAATGTCTTTATGGTTTGTTGAGAAAAGCCATCGTTGCGT